GTATTTCTAAATATTAAATATTAATAGAAGGAATATCTGTATTCTACAAATATTAATACTAAGATACTAAGACAGGAGGGTTATGAAAAACACGAAAGCCCCCTATCGGATTTGAACCGATGACTTACGCCTTACCATGGCGTTACTCTACCACTGAGTTAAAAGGGCCCTTTTTATTAAATTCCTGACTGAGTTACTATACGGATAAACTAGATATATGTACATATATTCTATACATAAGTATATGCAATAGACTCATAGTGGGTTGTGGAATACTCGGTTTTTCGTTACCTAGTCTAAAAAAGAAAAGGTTTATTGATATCAATGCAATAAATTGTTTCAATTTCACAATGGCCCTAATTACCTTTTTCCCCCATCCGAACTTCAGTCACTTGATACACATGTACTTCCCAATTCGATTTAGGCATAGATCCAAGATCTTTCATCGAATCATATGATCAAGAAATTCTACTTGTCGCCTGAACTCAAGTTATTAGGTAAAAATTTGTCGATTCCTTTCCTTTTTTATTTTTTTTATTCCGGATTTCCATTTCTCTTTTTTGAATTTCCTAGTTTAGTTTAGTGGGGAGATATAGATAGGTATATATCATCTTAACAAAGGCAAATCAATGAATGAAGAGTGGAAGAAATGAAGTTAAAACCTTTTCTGAAAGATAAATTCCTACATGCGAGTATCTTAGACTTCATATTCTTTTGTTTTTTATTTAGCAATTCTTTTCTTTGTATAGATAATACCTAATCTAATAAAAAGAATTTTTTCGCTTTCTAGAATCAATTCACAATTTTTCTAATTTCTATTTATATAGAATCTATATAGAGAAAATAGAATGTCGATTTGAATGAATGATTCGTGACTAGAAACGAGGAATCGATAAATTATATGGAATCATGAACGACAGAAAGATCCGTCAGATCTAGTCATATTATTCTATGTCTATTGACAATTTCGACAAACTAGTCATATTATGAACATAGTATGGGTCGGTCAGGAAAACATGCCCCCATCGTCTAGTGGCCCAGGACATCTCTCTTTCAAGGAGGCAGCGGGGATTCGACTTCCCCTGGGGGTAGGGTACTATGAAAGAAGGTTGATCAGGGATTCTAAATAACCTTAGAAGTGATTGTTCCTGGGTCGATGCCCGAGCGGTTAATGGGGACGGACTGTAAATTCGTTGGCAATATGTCTACGCTGGTTCAAATCCAGCTCGGCCCAAAAATGCGCTGATCCACCATGAATGGATAGAACCCATTTGTTTTTCAGAAAGAACGAATGCACAGGAAAAAAGAAAATGCCCCTACTTCTATTTTTTTATTTTCTCTTTTTTCCTTGAAAAAATGGATTCTCAATCCATTTGAGAATAACAACATGGATTATTGGTAATCCATGTTGCTTTCACTAAGCATTCACGGAACTATCAATATATCCGCGGATCTCTGTTACAACGCAGTAATTCAAAATAGATCGGCTTTGAATGAAATAAAAATAATATGGATATACTTTTTAGGGGGATTGTAGTTCAATTGGTAAGAGCACCGCCCTGTCAAGGCGGAAGCTGCGGGTTCGAGCCCCGTCAGTCCCGACATATCAAATATATACTCACTCCATCCCCTCTTTTTCTGAGAATCTGAGAAAAGGGTACAGGGAACAGAATTTCATTCCCCCCCACAAGTGATCTTTAGTTATTGTTTAGCATTTATTATTAAAAAATCCGTTCTATTTCAAATAGTAACAATTGGTGGGAGTGAGCCAGATGTGAATTAGTACAATTATTGGGGGCAGCATATTCAGAATTCCAGTAGATACTCTACTATAATTTATACTATAATTTATAAATTTATAATTTTTTTTATTGTTCCTCATCCTTGTAATGTATAACAATACTATATGTTTCTTTTTTACTAAGAGCATTTTTTGTACTAACATTATAAAATGAATTAAACATAGTTCTTGTACAGTTACCCTGATAGAACCCATTCAGGTTAAACCGATTTTTTGGTTCCAATTGTGTGGAATCTTAATTACTAAAACGAATCTCTTCCCACCGAGCAAAGGAATGAATCTTTTTTTTCCTTCGGTTCCAAAGAAACAACCAAAAAAGTGGGCAAATGGGCAAAAAATGCTTGATCGGATAATTAAAAAGGTGATAGATTTAGGGTATATTATGGTATATAAAGTCAAGAAGAGAAAAACGGATAAGAAATAAAAAATTTTTGATTGGACCATTAATCCAATTTTTTATTCAGTATGGATAAAGGACCCTTCTATGTTATACTATTCAATTCTTGACCATTAATGCATGTGATAGCTCAGATATTCTTATTCATGATATTGATCTGATTCAATATCATCACGATGTAATTCATCTCATTGAATTGAATTTACCGGCGAAAGGGTGATTCCTCATCTCTATGGGATTAAATCCCGAGTTATTGCGAAGTAAAAAAAAAAACGAAATAATGATATTATGGAAGTAAATATTCTTGCATTTATTGCTACTGCACTGTTCATTCTAGTTCCTACTGCCTTTTTACTTATCATATATGTAAAAACCATAAGTCAAAATAATTAATTTGACTGAAACTTGGTTTATTAGTTCTTATTAATGATTGAATAAATACAAAATGAAAAAAGAAAAGCTTCGGCTTTTGATTCTTAATGAAATGAGTGAACGATACTCAGCAGTATTCTATGAAATCTGATAGTACGGTATGGTAGAAAGAAATATATTCATCTTTCTACCTACCATACTATTTACTTTTTTAGTCTTAGTGAAGTATAGAAAGTCGGATTCTATAAATTAATATAGATCAATCAAAATATTGATCTTCATATATCATATATGTGATATGAATTAGGTATATGTAATTTTACTATTACCCTAGTCTAATTCTTTGTTTCATCCATTTGATTTATATTGATTCCAACCAAGCTCAAAAAAGCAAAAGACTTAGTTCTAATTCCAAGGTTTCTTAGGGTTTTTTGAGTTCAAATATGAACTATGAATCCTGATATACATCGACAGAATAAAATCAATGAAGTAAAAAGCAATATGGGTATATTAGTCATTTTTTTGACATTATGAAGAAGTAATTGATTACACCACTGACCAATAATTCCAGGAGTTCTATGGGAACGCAACTTATTCGGATTTCAAAAAGGGGTCGTAAAAATGCTTGAACATCGAAAGTGCGTAGCTATTTCATTTCAAAGTGGTAAAATTTGGTTGGTTTAGCAGTTTAGGAAGAATTCGGTTGGAATCTCTTTCTGTCTCCCCTTTCCTTTCGGAATACGAGCAGGAAAATCGTTGAAATATCTGTTTGATTGAAAAAAGGGTATTAGTCATATAGTACATTACTATACCAGACCAGAATACAATGGAACTTTGAATTAAATAAAAAAATGTAATAATTTAAAGCGCTTTACAGAACTATCTAAAAACCAATTGAGAAAGCTTGATTTATCAACTTATTAATTAGTAGTACTTAGAGTCCACTTCGTCCCCACACTACGAGTGAAAGGGAAAATGTAAAGACTACCATTAAAGCAGCCCAAGCAAGACTTACTATATCCATGTGAATGATGTCCCCTATCTCGATAAATATGAAGGAATTAGTCCATTATTGTTCACTAATAATAGTGGATCAATAGTAAACAGTCAAAAAGGATTCTGACCCAGGACTCTTGATAAATCAATACACTAAATACACTTCAAACAAGTTGTTATATTATTTTTCTAGTAGAAATGGGAACCATTAAGCCTATACCAAATAGGCCTTGCCCTTCTTGGAAGTAGTAAGGGAATGTTATTAATTGAACACATAGATAAGAAAATCGATTATTTCTTTTGTTGACCGTCATAAGTAAAAGACATAAACAATGTATAATGAAGATCAATCATTCATTCCTATCTTTCCTAATTTCATTTTTACTATGCTCCCGATTGTCACTCTTGAACCAAGAGGGGGATAGCCTATTTCATTGCTTGGCTCGAGGTTAGTACAAAAAGAAAGCCTTTTTGCACTTTTTTCTAAAAAAGCCAATTACCCATTCAATTCAATCTAATATTGCTTGAATGCCTGCGCATTTATAGACTTTCATGAGTCTGTATCCAAAGTATTTTCCTGCTCTTTTCACATCCACTAATTCGCTTACCTGTCCGGCTTAGTTCAATATAAGCTAAGATCGAGGATCCAGTCAGTAGCCACTACGTTGTAGTGGAAGGACCTCAAAATTCTCTTCCACTAGAATCTTGAATCTTAGACGCAAGGATTTAAATCCTTTTGAGAAGCGACAGATGCTTCGAATTCTCAACAGTTCTTTTGCGTCTGTGAGGGAATATAATTCATTAAGTTATATATCGGCCGACCCTAATAAGGAATTTTGAGTCTTGTGTTGATCAGGCGACACCCGGATTTGAACTGGGGAAAAAGGATTTGCAGTCCCCCGCCTTACCACTCGGCCATGCCGCCAAAATGATATAAACTAGACTAACATTTAGCCCTCTGGAAGATCACTAATCTTCGTTTTTTATTGTACTTCCTTCTTGAATTCCATTTTATCTTAATACCTTTACTAAAATAACTTCTTTTTGATTGGATTTATACCTTCACTGCAATTGATTGTATAGTAGCTCCAAAGACACAATGTCTAATAATCTCCTCTCTTATTTCTATTGAAATAAAAAATGAAGTTATTTTTTAACAAAACGACAACTCAGGACAAATCGAACCATTAACTATTTAATTATTAAATTTTAATTATTTAATTATTCTTGGATTTGAATCGAATTTTTTACTTAAAAAGATAATTAAATGAAAATTGATACAGAACTAATTGATATTGATTCTTTTCAATAAAAAAGGAGTTTTCAATTTTCATTATAACAGCAATTAGGAGTCTATGTAAACCCTAGAACAAAAATGATTATAGAAGATCTCTAATCGGGTATCTTATTGATAAAATTCTTAAGAAGAAATTA